CTGACCCCTTCCTCTGTTTCCACCTACATATATAGGATATTTTAAGAAGTGAATGTCTTTCTTCGTCGAAGGGTCAGGAGAAAGAATGGGAAAGACAATTTCACTATATTTCTGACCAGGAACAGGACCTATAACAAGAATATTTTTTTTATTGGGACGATAACTCTGAAAAGACAAATTTCCTATCTTTTCTTTCAACTTAGGAGAAATACGATCGGTTGGAGCTAGCTCAAATCCCTCGGGTAAAATAAGAACAGCACCCACATTCAAACCCCCTTTTTTACCATTAGCAAGAACTTGTTTCAATTGCATATCATAAGGAATTCGAACAACGGCTTCAAATACAGTATCAGGAAACACAGCTTGCGGAACTTCAATTTCCACGGGCTTATTAGCTAAATGACAATTGGCACATACAATGCGTCCAGTTGTTTCTCGTGGATTTTCATAAGCCTGTTGCGCAAAAATGGGATACGCATTTGAAATAGATACTCGACTTAGTACATATATCATGATCAACACATAAACATAAATGGATCGAGTCATTTGTTTTTTTACCCAATAAAAAGGATTTCTATTTTGCATGTCCAATTAGATATTTTAGAAATTATACAATAAATTACATAGAAAACTAGTCTAGTTTCCTATAAAGAATCTGTTATTGTTGTACTGACACAGTACTGAAATAGTTTGTTGAGAATATAGGACTAATACCTTGAACAGGTAAAAATGGAAAAAAGTCACTAAAAAATGATTAGAAAAATAATTCTCATTGAATTGAGATAAGAAGATGAAATTAAATTTTCATTCATTCATTGAATGATAAATTACTACAAGCGAAGGAGATACACGATTTAAATAATGGAATATCCAACATTTCACAATTGTATCTAGAATAACTGGAAAAGTAGAAACAAGACCAGATATAATCTGGTCCTTATGTGTCAACCCAAAATCCTTGTAGACCGAACCAATTAGTAGTTCCCAACCATGAGTTGAATGAAATCCAATTCCTAAATCAGTAACTAAAAGAATTGAGAAAGCTTTTATTGTGTCACTTAAGTTATAGAAGAATTCCTGACCCCATGAATTAAGAATGATAAGTTCCTCATTACCCAGAATAAAATAACCATTTAAAATACTGAAACAGATTAGATTTGTTGACAAATGCAAAAGGAGATGAAAATTATATTCATTGTATGTATTAACTAATTCTATCGTTTCCTTGTGTATTCCTATACTGGATTTTTGTATATATGTTTCCGAGTACTCTTTTAGAATTTCCTCTAACAAAAGAAACTCTTCTAATTCTATGAATCTTTCTAAAACATGTTTCTCTTGAATAAAATTCAAGAGAGTTTCGGATTGACTCGTATTCCACCAATTACTAATCCAAAGTTCTAAACATTTTTGAAATGAAAGAAAGACTGCCCAGGGCAAAAATGCTATAGATGCAAAATATGGGAAAGAGTAGAATGTTTTCTTTTTTTTCATTTTTTTATTTGTAAATGAAATAGTTAATAAACCTCCTTTATCCAATGATTCTAAATAATATTTATTTCTTTTATATAAGATATTGAATGAAATATGACTTTTCTAACAAGCAGGGTATGGAATCTATTATTTTCTTTGTATACTAATTTAGTTCTTAGATTCTTAGACCTAAACAGAGTATAGAAATAGAATAAAGGTTCTTTTTCTTTTTTTTTTTTTACTGTTTCGAAGTCTTTCACCGTGCTGTATGTATAACTAAAACTCAGAAAAAGAAAATTAACTCAGAAAAAGAAAATTTCAATTCCAAATCTTCTATCTCAAAAAATAACAGGATTTATTACAACATTTATATTCGTATAAATCTCTACTTCATAAATATTAATTTATGATAAAAATTAATTTCTTACTTTTCCCCTTTTTCTAGTATACCAGAATGGAGTTGGAACCCACATATACGTATACGATATATATTTGGCATATAAAAAAAGTAGTATACCAAAAATTAATTCTTTTCTGAATTGATTATTAATTTAGAATAGATTACTCTAATTTATTAGAGTAAGATTCATAGTAATTTCATATCATAGAAGTATTTTTCTTTTTAAATATCCTTCTCTTTTTTTGTTTTATTCTATGTGTGTTTTATTCGCTATAAATTCAAGGGAAAATAAAATCGAAAAATGTAATATGTTTTGTTCAAATGAACATTTCAAAAAGACATGAATTGGATTCAAAATGGAATCCACGATTTACGAATTCCTTTTCTTCTTCCTGATTTTGATTTTTCATTCAATTCATTTCAAAATACTTCAATTGGTACACACAAGAAATAGGCCAATTCGACAGCTTTTTGTTCAATCTCACGTGGCGTCAAAAAATTATCATCCGTACGAGTCAAGGGAATAGACCCTTGGCCCCTTATTTCCATATAAAGTACACGACGAGAATAAAAGCCCTCTTTATCCTCAACTCGGATTGATTGGATATCTTTCATAAGGAAGCGAAGAAAGATGCGACGATTTAGTCCAGGAAATCCCCAACGAAAAATACATACAATTCCTTTTTTTCTATCAAATAGGTCATAACCACTCCCTACGTTCCAAAAAATGGTGCACCACAAATACGAACTCATAAATAGACCTGCGATCCCGTAGAAAGACATTATGATTCCTTGTGGAAAAAAAAGTATTTTTTGAGATGGAAATAAGGATATGATATTTCCACTAAAATAACTGGAAGTTCCAACCACTAAGAATCCTAGTGAGCCTAAAAAAAGAATAAAAGACCAGAAAAAATTACTTGTTTTTCGAGACCCCGTTAGAAATTCTATCCATATATCTTTTGATCGCCAATTCATACTATACTAAATCCAGTTGTGTTCGATTGGAATTGAGAAAATAACCCAATCTTGACTTTATTTTTCTTGATTCCCTTGGAACTTTTATAAATTAGTACTTAAAATAATTAATTAGATAGATTAGATATTAGCATTATTTGATAGTTCCCAACTACTTTACGTAATGTAGAGTAATTGGGAGTTTTCTTTCCTATTTATTCTTTATTCAAACTATTTTCCCACCTTAAACTAACTAGAAATCTAGGATTTATAAAATATTATTTTTTTGCACATAAATAAATAAAAAAATAATTGACAATGCTGGAAATATGAGGCCTATTAAAGGTACAAAAACAGAAGGTAAATTAAGATCTGTCATAGAATGGGTGCCTCGATTTGAATTTCATATTCGTATATCTATATTTCAATTTCTTTGTTTTTTTACCTTTCTAGTCTAGAATTATTTCGATTTTTTTGATTCGATAGATTTCTTTAGTCTTGATTCTGGAGTCACTCTTTTCTTTTTTTTTTTTTTTTTTGAAACCTTGGATTTATCCTCTCCCGCATTTTCTACCTCACGAACTTTTTTCAAAAAAGAAATAATTTGAAAAACTTCTTTTTTTCAAGAATGAAGAAAAAAAGAACTAAGGAATGTACTATTCACCCTATAAGTGAGATTACGGTTTTTGATTTTGAATTACCTACTTAACTCAGGAGTTAGAATATTATTTTCATACGGGAGTAGTCTTTCTTTGGTTCAAATGCAATTGTAGATAAAAGATTGTAGATAGAAGTTATTAGATATCACAGTATTGACTCTACTAAAAACTTCTACCTATTTAGTTTTTTCCTTGTATCCAATTCAAATTAATTGTCATTAGTTAGAGAATCATTAGTTAGAGAATTTTTGAAATATGCTTTTATTTAGACATGTCTACTTCTTATGCATTATGCACAAATTACTTCTTGATCATATGTTCTCTTGATCCATATGATTAAGGGGGATCATTGCTTTTTGGATTTGTAGTTTACGTATCCAACAATGATTCGGAAGAGGTGGGATTCTCCTCTGCTTGATATAGTTTTTTTTATTCTAGTATTTGAATTTGAATCATAATCACTTATCTCGATCAGTACTCTATCTTCCAGTACCAGGCGTATACGATTTCGACGTATAAGATAACCCAGAATGATTTGACTATGATGATCCAAACGTACGTAGGACATAATATCTTTTATTGGTTCCACAAGAGTTCTTTTTTTCCTCCTAAAAAGAGAGAATAATATTTTTTCGCATTATTATAACTTATGCTCATCCCAATTGAACAAATAGAGGAAAAAAAAAGAAAAAAGTCTACATTAAATGTTAATAGATGTGGATTCATTTTTGATACATTAATTCGAAAATAGAAATTCAGGATTCAATTTTTTTAGTTTGAATTCGACGAAAAAGGAAAAATTATAAGAACTTTTATTTGCTTGGATTCAAATCTGACGAGAATAATATTCTACAACTAAGAACTCATCTATTTGCAAACCAACTTCTGGCCTATCTATTATTTTTTTTACTCGTCCTGTATAGTTTTTTGAAATAGTCAAATGTTTTGGCAATTTATTTTGGGCAGATGAAGCAATAGATTTTTTAACAAGATCAAAAGATCTTTCGTTATCCTTTATAGTAATGATATCTCTGGGTTTGCAACGATAACTTGGTATATCAACTATATGACCATTAACTAAAATATGTCTATGGTTCACCAATTGTCTGGCTCCAGGAATGGTCGAAGCCATACCCAAGCGAAAAAGGATGTTATCCAAACGCATTTCAAGCAGTTGTAACAAAACTTGACCTGTTGATCCTTTGCTTTTTCCAGCGATATGTATATATCTAACTAATTGTCGTTCTGTCAAACCATAGTGAAAACGTATTTTCTGTTTTTCTTCTAAACGAATACGATATGGTTTTTTTTTTTTCCTAAAAGGAATTTTAGCATCAACAGGTCTAAATTTCAATTTTCTATATTTCTTTCTTTGAACTAGTCCTGGTAAAGCTCGCAGACGGCGTATTTTTTTGAAACGAGGTCCTCGATAACGAGACATAAAAATTCCTCCTTTTTTTTTTTTTATGAGAATTTCATTTTGAAAAATCAAAATTAAAACTGAATTAAAGAATAAACAAAACAAGATCGTAAAGTAAAATACTAAAAAAAAAGTATCATCAATTGGATTTTTTGTATATAGATTTTTTTGATTAAAAGTTGAGACTGGTTCTTTTTTTTGTAGAGATTAGAGATTTCAATCTCTATAATTTTTTTTCTTATTTAATTAATAAATCTAATTAATAAATCATAGATAAAGATTGTTTTCACTTAATCGAAAGTTCTTTTTTAGTTATTACAAAGATTATTGCTGAAATAAAACAAGGTATATCATAATATACATCTTATAGAAATATAAGAACATATTTTTTTATACAAATTTTCTTTTACTTAAAAAAAGCTCAAGAATTTTTTTTTGACCAATTCTAAAATGAGAATAAAATATTAAAATGCAAGCAGATGAATTAGAAAAATTTTTGCTCAATTATTATTTTAAATGATTTAAAATGATATTATAAGTGAAACTTCATAAAATAAAAAATTGAAAATATTTCAATTTTATTTAAAGTAGTTAAATTCTAGTTAAATAAATTTCAATAATTTATCAGATCAAAAAAATAGAAAAAAGAATTTCTATTCTTTTTTATTTACTCTTTTAGGTTTTGTTTTGAAACTTCGTTAGGTTTTGAAAACAAGAATAAAGAGGCCTTTCTTTGAAAAAAGAGACATCATGTTATGTAATAATTCCGAACAAAACAAATAAATAAAATTTAAGAGACTAAATTCTTACTGAAGAATTTTCAGTACAAACATATTATGTTTGATAAATTAAAACATTAGAAGTTTCAGTACAAACATATTATGTTTGATGAATTAAATATTTCTTTCTGGTTTGGAAAAAAGAAAGAATATGGTATTTTACTAAAATCTTTTTATTTCTTTTTCTTTTAAATTTTAAATATAAATAAAAGAGATTCTTAGAATAAATTTCATTTTCGAATTGAAATTCTGCTTTAATATATATTTATTTATATTAAATAAATGTAAACTATATCTTTTGTTTCATAAAATAAACAAACCTGGGACGGAAGGATTCGAACCTTCGCAATAACGGGACCAAAACCCGTTGCCTTACCGCTTGGCGACGCCCCATTTCCATCGATTTTCTATTCGAAACTAATAGAATAGAAATTATCATTATTATCGAATAATAATATATTTTTACTCTTTATTCTTCAATCTCAATCCAATTCCATAAATTGGATTGGAAGTGTTTTTGCTAGTATTCAACCAACATTTTTTGCTACGACAGACGAGAAATAAAAATTTGAAGTTTTTTAAACTTCAATTAACAAAATTGATTGTAACTAACTTATATATATAAAACTAACTTATATATATAATGAGTTTATATATAATGATATAAAAAAGAAACTTATGTCAAGAGTTTGATTTAATATATTGAAAATCATCAAAATTGAAAATGAAAATGCTCAATATATCAGACGCTTCTGAACCAGTTGTATAAAATATACATATATATGTTAAGATAAAAAGAGGGCAAAAACGGAATCCAACGTTTTTTTATTTTCTTTTTTTTTTTTGGAAAGCGAGAGATTTTTTATTTTTCAATTAAATTTAAAATAAAGAATCTATAAAAAAAATCCATTCTCGAAATCGAACCGTTGACCATTGCATTGCAAATTGGATGCTATAACCCATGAGCTAAAGAGATTCCTATGAAAAATATTAAATTAAATTTAATTGTAGTTTTATTCTTCGAAAGAAGACTTCTTCAAAAAAAAAAAATAAAAAATATTTTCTATTTCGAGGCCCTCAGTACTATTTTTTTAGCATGGATAATTGAAGTGAAAAAAAAAAAAGAAAAAACCTTGATAGGAGTTTCAAGTATAGTATCCCGAATCTATTTTACGATTCAGAATTCTATTCGAATTTTTTCTCTTTTTGCCAAGATACTTGAATCAAATCTACAAGTTACAGAATATTTTGTAATGAGTTGGATATCTTAAGTATCAACGTCCTTTTATTTTTATAGAATCTAAATCTAAGAAAAAGAACTATCCTACTCCTACCTAAAAATCCTACCTAAAAAGTGTTATCTACCATCATAGCAAGTAAAAAGTAGTAGAGTAGATAAAACTTCTTTTCAGAAATATTCGATCAATTTACGTAGTAAAAATCCATCTATGATGCAAATTCAAAAAAGAATTGAACAATTAAACTAACATCCACTGTAGGGTAAACCAAACCATCATCTCTCAAGCTTCTCCGGCTGATTCTACTCTAATCCTAGAGAAATAAACTTAGATTCCTAGAGAAATAGACTTAGATAAAAAGTCAGTTCCTATTCTCCAAAAAATCATACTAGCCCTTTTCCCCGCGTTTTTGGATGGTATAAAAAGGTTTTTGAAGACAAAAGTCATCGGTTCAAATCCAAGGAAGGCCCTTTTTCCTATTTTCTTTTTTGTTTTTCAAAGGAACTCTATTTTTTTTTAAGAAAAAATGAGCCCTCATTAACTAGTCATAATATCCAAATACATACATAGTATGTTAAAATTTTAACACATATAGATAAAAATGGAGATAATATAGGATAGGATCAAAAATTTGATTGATCGTTTTTTATAATTAAGATATTATATGAAAGTAGAAATCCTTGTATTCTCATTCTCAAATGAGAATCGAGAAAAGGATTTAGGATTTGGGAAAAACCTAAAGAAAAGGAAGAATTTTTCAATCTGTTTTTCTCATTTTTCTCTTATAATTATAAAAATAATTTATAAAATTATCTAATCTACAAGAACGAAATCTTTTTATGCTTAATATCTTTAGTTTAATCTGTATCTGTCTTAATTCTGTCTTTTATCCGAGTAGTTCTTTCTTGGCCAAATTGCCTGAAGCTTATGCGATTTTCAATCCAATTGTAGATATTATGCCTGTTATACCTGTATTCTTTTTTCTCTTAGCTTTTGTTTGGCAAGCTGCTGTAAGTTTTCGATAAAATTTGAAATCTTTTAATAAATCAATTCGAAAAATGGATATTAAAAAGCGACTTATAATTATAATATAGTGACTTATATTATAGTTATTCCCAGAATCGAGATTAATATGCAATTAATCATTGCAGCAATAAATTGGAATCAGCTTTTTTTCTGTCTGTTCTGATCTTCCAATGAGTGCAAACCTTTAAGTTTCTAAAATAACTAATTCTTAAATACGAGAAAAAATTTGAAAAAAAAGATTCTTTCTCTTAAACTTAAATAAGAAAACAAGGTTTTTTTTCGTAAAAAAAGGTAATTTATTCCCTTAAAAACAAAAAAAAGATCTTGGAGATTTTATAATGCTTACTCTCAAACTTTTTGTTTACACAGTAGTTATATTCTTTGTGTCCCTTTTTATCTTCGGATTTTTATCTAATGATCCAGGGCGTAATCCTGGGCGTGAGGAATAAAAGCAAAAGATTCTTAGTTTTTCTTTTTTTCTTTATTTTTTTTTATCATTAATTTTCTTATGATACAATAATATGAATCAAAATTCTTATGAATCCAAAAATACTAAATCATAAGAGAGAGCGGAAAGAGAGGGATTCGAACCCTCGGTACAAAAAATTCGTACAACGGATTAGCAATCCGCCGCTTTAGTCCACTCAGCCATCTCTCCAAATTCATTAAAAATCAATGATTTTTTCTGCGCTGTGATGTGATATATAAAATAAAGATTTAGAAAAATCCTTGTTTTTTTATTCTATATGAAATAGAAAGAGAAAGTACAATTTTATTAGGAAATCTACTTTTCTATATTATATTCTTGAATATATATTATTCAAATTCATATATACTAATAAAAAAAAAATGATTTTGAATTAATCACTTTCTTACAATAAATTATAAAAGCAAGATATAAAAGTATAAAAGATATAAAGAAACATATCGAAATTTTTCGAATTTTCTTATCAAAACATTAATAAGATAAGAAAATTCGAAATATAATATATACTATATTTCGATAATAACTTAAATATTTTGATCATAACTGAAATTACTTCAAAAAAAATTTTTCTTCAAATTACTTAATTTGTTTTTTTTTTAGTTAATTTTTTTTTACGAAATCTTACCCCAGCCTGATCTGGTTAAAAACTAACCAAGCTTTTCCTTCTCTACTCTTAGTTCAAGGAATATTTCATGGATCATCAGGATCCAATGTTTTTTTATATAAAAAACAAAAAAAAACAAAAATATTAAATTAACAATAATATTGTTTATTGAAATAGCAACAACAATATAAATTATCATTTTCATATTTCTGTTTCATTCTCATATCTAAAAGTATTATTATTATTATATAATATAGGATTCTTTTTGGATTTTATATCCTTTTTTTTTTTCAAATCAAAGATGATTCTTGATTAGTTAGTCAAGAATCAAAACATTTAATAACATTTCATATATATATAACTAGTCTTTCATATTGCTAAAAACTATTCATATATGAAATATTTTTGAAATATTTTGTTTTGAAAATATTTCGATCAAATTTAATAGAATTTTATCGCATTAGAATTAATTTATTTATTACATAAATCTCCTTACTTTATTTAATTATTTAATAAAATTTCTTCCAATTGCGATGAATTACTATATTATCATATAAGATCTATCTATTTGCTAAATTAAGATCTATCTATTAATTTGCTAAATTAAGATCTATCTGATATGTTAGCAACATTGAAAAAATAAAAAACATATAAAATAAAAAATCTATAGTTGACCTTTAAAAAAAAAATCCTTCATACATATGGAATCAAAACCTTGAATTTATTTAGTAATGATAATGACTTCTTTTCAAACAATAAAAAAAAAAATAACAAAAAATCTAACTAGAGATCTAGAGATTTGTTTCTTATTATATTAGAAACTTATGTTTTTAATTGAATAATTTTTATGAAAAAAATGAAACTTTATTTATTTTATTGATTTTTTTGATTTATTCTCTACGCGGAGACGAAATATATGGTATGGCAAAATCAAAATTCTCAGAATTCAGATACTATTTTTATCCTATCTCATATTTATTCGACAAATGATGTATTTATATACTATAATAAATATATAGCGGGTATAGTTTAGTGGTAAAAGTGTGATTCGTTCTATTAAAAATCTAACTTAAAAGTTAAGGGATCCTTCAGTTTTTTTCTGGGATCAAAAAATTTTTTTTTATTTAAAAAAAAAGGGTTTCATCCTTATCCTCTCAATAGAATTTTGTATTTGAGGAAACATATACATTATCACGATTCTTTCTTTTTCAAAAAAAGCTAATTGAAATTGGATATTCAATTATGGATAGAAAGTCGTGAAGCATAATTTTGAATTGGATTGAAATGTATCCAGTTTATATATAAAGTATAAGTAAAGGATCTATGGATAAAGATGCAAAAGTTGATTTCCAATCGTAACTAGATCTTCGATTTTTTGATTCGAAAAAAGAATTTTTTGAAGCAAAATAGTTCAAAAATGATGGTTCTAATTTGCTAGAACCATGAAAATATTCTATATTCAGCTCGGTAGAAACGAAATTCTTTTCCTGAAGATCATACAAATAAAAATAGAAAACGAAGTAACTAAACTAGAGAAATTTAATATAATATAATTTCTCTTCTTCAGAAGGATCATCTAAAAAGCAGATAATTTTAGATACATTCAGACAGAAAAGCTGACATAGATGTTATGGATCTAATGTATCCTTGATGAGAATACATTATTCAATCTTCCATAAAGGAGCCGAATGAAACAAAAATCTCATGTTCGGTTTTGAATTAGAGACGTTCAAAATGATCAAGCAACGTCGACTATAACCCCTAGCCTTCCAAGCTAACGATGCGGGTTCGATTCCCGCTACCCGCTTTTTATTTCTTATATATATATCCTAAGTTTTTATATACATCTTTTCTTTTTCTCTCAACCAATTTGTAAAAAATATAAAAAAAATCTTTGTTTGATCTAAACAAAATCAAATTTGGTATGAAAAGCGTCCATTGTCTAACGGATAGGACAGAGGTCTTCTAAACCTTTGGTATAGGTTCAAATCCTATTGGACGCAATTTCTTTCATCTTGTTAAATTTAACAATTTAACACAAAGCTTAGTTTTTTTCACGGAATGGATCATAAATAAGGTATGTCAAGGATAATTACTGTGAAATAACCATTCCTGACATATCTATATCAAAATAACTTACTTATCCTAATATGGATTAAACGAATCTATAATTCAACAATATTTCTAAAAATTATATATCTTAGAATAAATTTTTTTTATGAAAAAAGAAGTCTTTATGTATCCCTCTTTTTCTTTAATAAAGATTCATTGAAGTTTTTTGAGGATTTATCTACCCTCATCTTTTCTTCCAGACATTTCGGGATTTGCCCTTTAAATCCTAAAGCGGAAATAGGAAAAGTTGATATGCCCCCTAACTCCCTTACTAACTCTTCTATCTTAAACTTAAATCGAAACTTATTAAAAATGGAAAAAAAATTCATAAGCTCAGATACTTGAGCATAAATTTCTTTTTTTTTTTTTTCAAAATAGTTTTCTGTTATACCTATATTGTCTATTATAGATACATTCTTCAAATCTATTTTGTCTAAATTTGTTGTTTTGATGTTATCTTTTTTGAGATTTTTCAAAGTATTTTTTGTTGTTTTGATGTTATCTTTTTTGAGATTTTTCAAAGTATTTAATGAAAATGCTAATCGGTTAATGGAAAATTTCTCAACAGAAAAACAAGAGGATATTAAAACCTCTCCTTTGTAGTTTTTTGATACAAACTTTGAACACCAGTGATCTCGGTCGAAGTCGCACTTTAAATCATAGCAAAAAAACCAAAAATCGTAATTGAAATCTTTTATTTTTTCAACTAGCAACTAGAAATGATTCCAAAGCCCTTTTTGAGGATTTTTATCTTACGATTTGTGTGTTTTTTTTCTTATTTTGCTTATTTATATTTTTACTTATATGTATGTATAAATAGAAAATTATGTATAAATAGAAAAAAAATTATATGTATAAATAGAAAATTATGTATAAATAGAAAATAAAAATGTATAAATAGAAAATAAAATTTTTTGATTTAGATAGAACTAAACCTTATGTTTTTCACTTGTAAAATAAAAATATGTTAAATTCGGGATATAATCCCATCGACGTATTGAATAATATAAATAAATGAAATCCAATCTTGCATTATAAGAAAATATGAAATTGAATGGATCTATATCCATAATATGGTTACTTAAGAATGAATAAGATTTTCCAAATTCCGTAACATAGCTTAGCTTAGCTATGATGAAATCAAAAGTCTGCAACAGAGAAAAAACTTGTTGTTGAGTTAATTAGTTTTGAACTAATTGAGTTATAGTAAACTTGGTGCGGAGACGTTGAACCCGTGGGATGGCAGATTCTTGTTTAACTACCAGACTGTTGTACTTTTCGAGGTATAAGGAAATTAAGGCAATGATTATTGCCTTATATTTATAAGGGGATTTGAACCTTCAAAAATCTTCTACCCCCATTTTTATTGATTTTTTATTCAAAACTAATAACAAATGAATAGAAAAATAGTGGTTTTCCTATTTTTTTAACCTCACTCATTACTAAACTAACCCTTTAATGTACTACATTAAAAAAATTTCTACGTCTATACCAAATCTTAGATGATTTGCTAATAAATAAGAAATAAGTGACTTTTTTATTATTTTATTCAATAAAAAAAAGCAATTTTCATTTGATAGGAAAATAGTGATTTTATCAGCAAAAAAAATCAAATTTTTCTAATCAAAATGTTATCTTTTTTAATTTTTCCTAGCAATTTTTAGTAAAAAAAGCAAATCATTCAATGACAGAGAAAAAAAAAGATACAATCTTAATTTCGATTAACTCAAGTTTTCAATTTCATTTGAAAAAAAAAATAAATGTAGAACTTTAGATTATTGAAAATCAATAATTAATTAATAAAATCATTTCTGACTAAACTAAAAAATAAATAAAAAAATGGATGAGATATTAGAAATAGAAGAGAAATAGATAAAAATAAAAATTGCATTTTAGTCTCAAAAAAAGAAGAAAGAAAAGGGGATATGGCGAAATTGGTAGACGCTACGGACTTACATTGGATTGAGCCTTGGTATGGAAACTTGCTAAGTGTTAACTTCCAAATTCAGAGAAACCCTGGAATTAAAAAAGGGCAATCCTGAGCCAAATCATTATTTTGAAAAAATATAAAAAAATATATAATATATATAGAATATTATTATTCTAAATTTTTTATTATATTAGAAAATTTTTTTTTTATATAAAAAAAGGATAGGTGCAGAGACTCGATGGAAGCTATTCTAACGAATAGAGTTTATTATGTTGCATTGCTAGAATTTCTCTCTCGAGACGAAATAAAAGAAAGGATAGCCAGCCGTCTATACCAAAGACGTACGTATATACTGATTAATCAAATGATTAATCATGATAACAATCAAATAATATTTTCATATGAATTAAGAAATTGCTATTGATTATGGAATAGCAAATTCCTAAATTTTGCTGAATTCAAAAAATAATGAATCCTTTATGGTGAATTGATTCGAATATAAAGTTCAATGAAAAAAAAACTCAATTTTGAGTAATAAATTGAATATATTATTAATTATATATAGAGTTTTTTATATTGAAGAAAAAATGATGATAAATCCAAGAAGAATAAAGAGAGAGTCCATTCTACATGTCAATATCGACAACAATGAAATTTATAGTAAGAGGAAAATCCGTCGATTTTTTAAATCATGAGGGTTCAAGTCCCTCTATCCCCAATAAAAAGCCCATTTGATTTCCTAAATTTTTCTTCTTTTTTTTTGATTTTGATGAAAAAGTGAAAAAAGATTTACTAAACTTTCTAATTCATTCTAGTTTTTCATTTGGCAAATAGATCTTCAAAAAAAATGCATTTTATACAATATTTCTATATGCTTTTATTTTAAAAGCATATGAAAAGAATCTAATCTAAGCATAGGCAAAGAATCTCTATATTGAAATAATTACCAATTATTATTAATATTAATAATACCAATTAATATAAATATTTTAACATTTTTTTAATTGACGTAGATACAAGGGTATAGGTACGAGTATTCTACTCAGGTGATTCACAAGAAATTTATGAGGATAGCCGGGATAGCTCAGGTGGTAGAGCAGAGGACTGAAAATCCTCGTGTCACCAGTTCGAATCTGGTTCCTGGTAAGACAAAAATAAAATATATTGGGTAAGAATTAATTCTATTATAGAATTTTATTCTAATTAATATATTTTAATTAATTAAAAAAAAAAAAAAAATATATATATATATATATTTTTTTTTAGTATATAAACTCAATTTTTCATATTATTATTTTATATATATATTATATGCATATATATATATATATAATGTTTTTTCACTTTTTCTATATAAAGAAATAGAAACATCATTTTTGAAAGATAATATAATAAATTATCGAAATAAAAAAAAACTCTTTAGCTTTAGATAAAGAGTTGGAGGATAAGAATAGATAGAAAGAATGCTTTTTCAAATTTGAAACCTTTTTATTTCTTAATTTGGTATTTCTTTATTTTTCTTTCTATTTATTCTGTTTCTTTCTTGCTTACCTTACTTTCTGAAGTACAATTCTAAAATCTTCAGTTGATAGAAAATAAGTAAATATTTTATTTCTTTCTCCTCCAAATGAAAAAATCTAAATACTGTTAGCTTAGTATATCATGATTCGAATAGGAATCCAGCAGATATTTTGTTTATTTCATCTAAAATAGAATTTCAAAATATTCATTGACTTGAATAATGAAATTTGAAGTCGTGTCATATAAATCAACATTAGTTTTTTATCATTCAAAGGGCATCTTGCATTTCATAGAAATTTGGAGTAATATAGTCCTTACGCAAGGGCCAGCCTATCCAACTTTCAGGCATTAAGATACGTTTAAGACGTGGATGATTATCATAAGAGATTCCAAACATATCATAAGATTCACGTTCTTGAAAATCAGCACTTTTCCAAATCCATAAAACAGACGGAATTCTAGGATTATTTCTTGACACAAATACTTTTATACATATCTCTTCTGGATTATATATATCATATTGTATTCTTGTAAGATGATATACGCTACCTAAAAATCCCCCAGGTGCTACATCATAAACACACTGAGAGCGTAAATAATTGTAACCATATACATATAAAATGACAGCAATGGAGTCCCAATCCTCGGCCTTTATTTGTAAGGTTTCTATTCCTCGAGAATCAAAGCCTAAAGATCTATGAACTAGTTCATGATTGACTAGCCAATCAGATAAATAATTTTGCAAACGATCCTCCTCCATTATATTGATCTCTCTGACATTATTATGTATAAATTAAGTATTTCACCAAAAAATTGGAAAGTAAAAGTAAAGGTTGACTTGCTCTTTCTTAATTCTGCAAAAAATAACCTTACCTAATTAAGGTTAGTTCGTAAAAAGGTACTCAATTTTTAGATCTAAAAAATTTTTAGAAAATTTTTCTTTTTTCTGAAGTAGATTGTGATTGATTTATCCATTCCTGCTCGTAATTTCCAATATGAGTACTGTCTTGAACAAGAAATTGATGATTAGTAGTAAAACATCGATTTTCTTCTTGAGATCTAATTCTATCTTCAATTATTTCTCGAGATATCTTTTTACGAAGTTTTGTTATAGCATCTATAACTGCCTCTGGTTTAGGCGGGCATCCCGGTAAATAAACATCCACAGGAATTAGCTTATCAACTCCCCGAACAGTACTATAAGAATCAGTACTGAACATTCCCCCTGTTATAGTACAAGCTCCCATAGCAATGACATATTTTGGTTCAGGCATTTGTTCATATAATCGCACTAAAGAAGGAGCCATTTTCATTGTTACAGTGCCAGCTGTTAAAATTAGGTCCGCTTGCCTAGGACTTGATCTTGGTACCAATCCATAACGATCAAAATCAAATCGCGAACCTATTAATGAAGCAAATTCAATAAAACAACAACTAGTACCATATAAAAGAGGCCATAAACTGGAAAGTCTTGACCAATTTGAAAGATCATTTGATGTAGTTGAAATAACTGAATTGGGGGTTGTTTGATCAAGTAACGAGAACTCAATCAAATTCATAACCGTCTTAGTGTTAACGGAATTTTGTTCTTGTTTTTTTTTTCGTTTTTCTGAATATTTAGTTAAGACCATTCTAATGCTCCTTTTCGCCATGCATAAACTGAACCACCAATTAGGATAAGCACGAAAATAAGAGCTTCGATAAATAAAGATACACCTAATATATCGAAACTCATTGCCCATGGATAAAGAAAGACTGTTTCAACATCAAAAACAACAAAAACAAGAGCAAACATATAATAGCGAATTCGGAATTGTAACCAAGCATCTCCTATTGGTTCTATACCTGATTCATAAGTAGAAAGCTTTTCTGGTCCTTCACGAACCGGGGCTAAAAGTGCTGAAATCAAAAATGCTAAGATAGGCAAAAGGATTGATATTATGAGAAATGCCCATAAAATATCATATTCATGAAGCAGAAACATAAATGTACTCCTTCGTAAAAATGGAAATATGCTGAATTAATTAATTCGAATTAGCATTGTTAATTCATCCAGAACTTCTTCTCCTAAGTGAAACAAGAATATATTTTTCTCAAACAAACGAATTGACTTTGTGACATGTCTTGTTTAAAGATTCTATTTCATTCAATTCATTTATAATTTCCATTCTAGTTAGATATAATGTAAACATAAGATCTTTTTAGACAGACGAGAAAAATTTCTCTCATTTGGTTTCACTTTCTATTTTTTTTTAGTTCTATCTTTTATTCCAAAAGTCCAAAAGATAGAATAAATAATAAATAAAAAAATATCTTATTTAAAAAATTAAATAGTAAAAGACTATTAAGAATATAATAATATATTGGAACTTAATACATTCCAATAATTAATTAGATTAATTAGGATATATAATCCTATATTAAGATCTTAAAAGATATTAAGAGAGATAGTTCTCTAAACATACAAAAAAAAAAGTCTTGAAAAATGAAATGGATTAGGGCTATACGGACTCGAACCGTAGACCTTCTCGGTAAAACAGATCAAACTGAATTTATTATCGAAATGATTCGAACTGTTTCAAAGACCCAACATGCATTTTGTTGCATTGGGCTCTTTCATTAACTGAAAGAAAATCAGTTAATCCACCATATTTTTTCTTTATGGAAAAAATAAAGATAAAAAGATGATTCCGTGTGCTCTGATTCATTATAGGTATCCTGATCTAAGAGCAATACCAAAGTTTTTCAAAGAAGGGTTAGCTTGACTTAGGTCTGCCTTCGGCCTATTTTATTTCACCTAGGTGAAATGAAATTAATAGAATTAAGAAAATCTCTATCGTTCCACTGCAAGTATGACACTTTATACACCTTAAAGTATCATAGGACGAAAAGAGGTTTTTTGAGGTCCTTATACTCATTATGCCTAGCATTAAATAGATTGGGTATTAACCTTATCAACTAGCAAATCAATGACAGGTTTTATTCGATTTTGTATCGAAAATCATATCAGAATCGAACTAAACCAAGTATTTGTCAGGCTATTGTTCTCCCTTAATTTCCAATCTATGGAGTAAGACATTGATTTTTGAATGTTCATTGCATAATAAGCTTCTTTGAAAAACATTGGCGCACGTGTAAACGAGGCGCTCTACCAACTGAGCTATAGCCCTTGTACGAAAAATCTTAACACAAAAAATATTTCTTGTCAAGCCTAATCCATATGAGAAATTTCTGAATCTATTTACTTTTAATAGATTGGTATTGCCTAGATAGAATATTCTATCTATAATTATAAAAGTGATAGAATCTTATTTTTGGTTTTGAACTACCTACTTAACTCAGTGGTTAGAGTACTGCTTTCATACGGCGGGAGTCATTGGTTCAAATCCAATAGTAGGTAGAACTTATTAGATAAGATACTCTTGCATTTACTTTGGTATGTAATCTAATCTAATAAGTTAATTTTGATATTTCATTCTTTTTTTCTTTGTATCTGATTCAAACTGATTTTTTTCAATTCGAAGAAGACAGTATCAAAAACCACTAAGAAATATTTTTGACAGCCTCTACTCGTGTCCTAGCTCGTCTAAGAGCTAGATTCGCTTCAATGACTTGTCTTTTACCCTTAGCTTTCCTCAAGTTAGCTTCAGCTATTTCAAGAGTTTCTTGAGCTTCTTGCGGATCAATGTCAGTACTTTTCTCTGCATCATTTCCTAAAATGATGATTTCATTATTTCCAATTCTGGCAAAACCACCCATTAGAGCCACCCTTAACCATTGGTCGTTGAGGCGTATTCTCAAAAGACCTATATCGACAGCTGTGGCAATAGGAGCGTGATTTGGTAATACACCAATTTGACCACTATTTGTAGATAAAATGATTTCTTTTACTTCTGAATCCAGAATAATTCGATTAGGAGTCAGTACACAAAGTTTTAAGGTCATTTCTTCAATTTGCTTTATAAAGTTATAGCTTTCGCGGTAGCTTCATCGATATTACCCACCAAATAAAAAGCTTGCTCGGGCAATTCGTCTAATTCTCCGCAAAGGATCTGTTGAAATCCCCTAATGGTTTCTGCAAGACCAACATATTTTCCTGGAGAACCAGTAAAGACTTCTGCCACGAAGAAGGGTTGTGATAAGAAACGCTCAATTTTTCGTGCTCTTGCTACAGTTAAACGATCTTCCTCAGATAATTCATCTAATCCGAGAATCGCTATAATGTCCTGAAGTTCTTTGTAACGTTGTGAAGTTTGCTTAACTCTTTGCGCAGTTTCATAATGTTCATCGCCAACAATGCTTGGTTGTAACATAGTAGATGTTGAATCTAGGGGACTCACTGCTGGATAAATACCTTTGGCAGCTAATGGTCTTGATAGTACGGTAGTAGCATCTAAATGTGCAAATGTTGTAGCAGGAGCAGGGTCAGTCAAGTCATCTGCAGGTACGTAAACTGCTTGGATTGAAGTTATAGCTCCCTTTTTGGTAGAAGTAATTCTTTCTTGCAAAGAACCCATTTCTGTACTAAGGGTGGGTTGATAACCAACTGCGGAAGGCATTCTACCTAATAAAGCGGATACCTCTGATCCTGCTTGGACAAAGCGAAAGATATTGTCGATGAATAGAAGCACATCTTGTTTATTAACATCTCGGAAATATTCTGCCATAGTTAGGGCAGTTAAACCAACTCTCATACGAGCTCCTGGGGGTTCATTCATTTGACCATAGACTAGAGCTACTTTTGATTCCGAAAGATTTTTTTCATTAATAACTCCGGATTCTTTCATTTCCATATAAAGATCATTTCCTTCACGAGTACGTTCTCCTACTCCACCAAATACGGATACACCTCCGTGAGCTTTAGCAATGTTGTTGATCAATTCCATGATCAGTACTGTTTTGCCTACTCCAGCTCCCCCGAATAGTCCGATTTTTCCTCCACGGCGGTAAGGAGCTAAAAGATCTACTACTTTAATACCTGTTTCAAAGATTGATAATTTTGTATCTAATTCTATAAAAGCAGGTGCAGATCTATGAATAGGAGATATTGTACTAATATCCACAGGGCCTAAATTATCAATAGGTTCTCCAAGAACGTTGAAAATTCGTCCAAGGGTCGCTCCACCAACTGGAACACTTAAAGCAGCCCCTGTGTCAATCACTTCCATTCCTCTCGTTAAACCATCTGTAGCACTCATAGCTACAGCTCTAACGAGACTATTTCCTAATAATTGTTGCACCTCACAAGTAACATTAATCTGCTGACCAACCGTATCTCGACCCTTAACTACCAAAGCATTATAAATATTAGGCATTTTCCCCGGAGGAAAGACAATATCGAGTACTGGGCCAATAATTTGAGCGATCTGTCCTATATTTTGTGTGGAAACCACAGGATTAGAAGTAGTAGGATTCATAATTAGAAAAATTTAAATATTTTGCAATTTTTTTTTTGCATAGTATCAAAGCAAAAACCAAAGCAAAAACCAATGTTCAATAGCAAGCTGATCAATTTAATTCAATAAAAAAGAAAACGAAAATAACATAATAACATTTAGTTAACGATCTAACCGATTTAATTTGAATCTTATTAAATTCGTTATTCATTCAATTTCAATAAGTTCTTTCTTAGGTTCAGTCAATCTTTTTTTATTTTTTAATCTAGATTAGATTTATGTTTTTAAATTCTTTCGTGGATGAATTATGCTTATTTTCACATCTAGGATTTAGATATACAAAACATATCACTGTCAAGCGGAAAACCCGTAAATATTCTTATTTTAAAAATAGATATTAAAATATAGGAAAAAAAATCCCATTAGAAATTTATCAATTTGCAAAACAAGAATAAGAATTGGATTCGCTTGCACTAGAAATATGAAAGAACATATAATTAAGGGTGTATTTGGTGCATCAAATATAATTAAGGGTGTATTTGATGCACCAAATACACCGAAAAATACCTCCAATATCATATAATGTCATGTTAGCATAACAATTAGAAATCTTAATTGATTTTTTTTTGAAATGAAAGATTTTTACTGCATTTAAAGTCCATCTCGAGTAGATCTTGTTCTTTTGAGAATTCTTAATTCATAAGTTGTAAAAAGGGGCTTATGTCACCACAAACAGAGACTAAAGCTAATGTTGGGTTTAAAGCAGGGGTTAAAGATTACAAACTTACTTATTATACTCCTGAGTACGAAACCAAAGATACTGATATCTTGGCAGCGTTCCGAGTAACTCCTCAACCTGGAGTCCCTCCTGAAGAAGCAGGAGCTGCAGTAGCGGCGGAATCTTCTACTGGTACATGGACAACTGTTTGGACTGATGGACTTACCAGTCTTGATCGTTACAAAGGGCGATGCTATCATATCGAACCTGTTGCTGGAGAAGAAAATCAATATATTGCCTATATAGCTTATCCTTTAGACCTTTTCGAAGAAGGTTCTGTTACTAACATGTTTACTTCTATTGTAGGTAATGTATTTGGTTTCAAAGCCTTACGAGCTCTACGCTTGGAAGACTTACGAATTCCTCCTGCTTATTCAAAAACTTTCCAAGGTCCACCTCACGGTATCCAAGCTGAAAGAGATAAGTTGAACAAGTATGGTCGTCCTCTATTGGGATGTACTATTAAACCAAAATTGGGATTATCCGCAAAGAATTACGGTAGAGCATGTTATGAATGTCTACGTGGTGGACTTGATTTTACCAAAGATGATGAAAACGTAAACTCACAACCATTTATGCGTTGGAGAGATCGTTTCTTGTTCTGTGCCGAAGCAATTTATAAAGCACAAGCCGAAACAGGTGAAATCAAAGGGCACTACTTGAATGCTACTGCAGGTACATCTGAAGAAATGATCAAAAGAGCAGTATTTGCTAGAGAATTAGGAGTTCCTATCATCATGCATGACTACATAACTGGGGGATTCACTGCAAATACTAGTTTGTCTTTTTATTGCCGTGATAATGGTCTACTTCTGCACATCCACCGCGCAATGCATGCAGTTATTGATAGACAGAAAAACCATGGTATTCATTTCCGTGTACTAGCTAAAGCATTACGTATGTCTGGTGGAGATCATATTCACTCTGGTACAGTAGTAGGTAAACTGGAAGGTGAGCGTGAGATGACTTTAGGTTTTGTTGATTTACTACGTGATGATTATATTGAAAAAGATCGTAGCCGTGGTATCTTTTTCACTCAAGATTGGGTCTCTATGCCTGGTGTTATACCTGTGGCTTCAGGGGGTATCCATGTTTGGCATATGCCTGCTTTGACCGAAATCTTTGGAGATGATTCTGTACTTCAATTTGGTGGCGGAACCTTAGGACACCCTTGGGGAAATGCACCTGGTGCAGTAGCTAACAGGGTGGCTTTAGAAGCGTGCGTACAAGCTCGTAATGAAGGACGTGATCTTGCTCGTGAAGGTAATGAAATTATTCGCGCAGCAGCTAAATGGAGTCCAGAATTAGCCGCTGCTTGTGAAGTATGGAAAGCAATCAAATTTGACTTCGATCCGGTAGATAAACTAGATAGATAAAGCGAAATAGAAAGATCAAAAAAAAACGCACATAATTCAGTAAGTTCTACCATAATTCAGTAAGTTTTACTAAATTGATTGCAATTCAACTCGGCCCAATCTTTTCCTAAAAAAAGGATTGAGCCGACTACGGATTTGATGAGAGCATGTACTATGGTTCGGTCAACCTTGTTTCTGATAGTTATGGGATCGCATCTTTCCCATTCCTGAGCTATCTAAATAGTATGAAAAGAAGGTCCGACTCCAAGTTGTTTAGGAGTAGTGGCCTTGAGTTTCTCGACCCTATTAGTTAGTAGGCAGGGAAGGGATATAACTCAGCGGTAGAGTGTCACCTTGACGTGGTGGAAGTCATCAGTTCGAGCCTGATTATCCCTAACCTAAAGCTAATCTGAGTTGTTCTATTTGGGCTTAGTTTGCTAAAAGGGCCTTAACGAATAAATAAATAAACTTCATAAGACTTCATGATATAATATTGAAGTTAAAAAAAAAATAGAAAAACCGTGATACTAAAAAAAACAAGAAAATCACTATTTTATTTTCCTATTCATTTGCTAATTTTATAAAATTAGCTTTTGACTGATCTATTGCATTTTGGTAGAAAATATATCGATAGTCACTTGGTTGAAGTTCTATAAAAAGGAAAATATTTTCCTATTCATTTTCGAATTTTCTAATTCTCATTTTTGCTATTGCTTTCGAAATCAATAGAAGTGGTATTATTTCAATAATAAAAAAGTTAGTTAGATCGTGGAATCTAACATTTTTAGGAGGTTTCCAGTATGGCTGACTTCAATATTTTTTTTGCTACAGGATTGACTTATTTTCAGTCAAAATCGATGACTCTGACTACTTTTATAGTCAAAGTAGGTAAGGATGGATCTATGAATTCTTGGGACTCAGAATCATCTTCTGTGTTTGGATCTATTTTTTCTTACGAGAAATCTCTTAACAAAAAAAGGGGTAGGAATTGGAGAAAAACTATTCCAAACATATGTAGAAAAGTATTTTTGAAACTGAAAGTTATTGGTTCAAATCCAAGGAAGGATCTTTTCCACTAAACTCAAGTTTTATACCTTGTTTTTCGTTTTTCAAGCAAACTCTATTTTATTTTTTTTTTAATGAGCCATATAATGATAATGAATTTGAATTTCTTTGAGTTATATTGAAAAAAAAATAAATAAAAAATGAGATATTCATTACTCTAATAACTAGTTAGAGTAATAGAATTTTCTTAGGAGTAATCTGCCCATAGTGACATAATCCTCTTTCTTCATGTTTCATTATTCCAATTTTGTGTTCTGGGAGGTGTAACCGATATTTTCTTGAATATTCAAAATATTCAATTCAAGTATTTATATTTATTTGCAAATTAAAAAAGTGTTATTTTATTATTTCTACATTTTATTTTTATTTAGAAAATAAACTATTAAAAAAAATTAAAAGTAAGTAGACCTGACTCATTGAATAATGACTATATCAGCTATTCTGATATATAAATTCGATAGATAATAGATGAGATTCTATAAGCACAAGCGGATTCTTTTTATTTCCTTAGACCGCGGTAAAGCAAGAATTTGCCAATCCAAAATTTACGAGTTGATATTCTTGTTACTCAATATTTATTTTATAGAAATAAATTGTTATTGTTATTCCTTTCTGCTACATATATAAAATATATTTTAAAATATCTTTTCTTGACTTCAAAATCCAATCAATATTGTTTCAAATCCAATCAAAATTGTTTTGTTGTTTTACCAATACAATAGTGGGTTAAGGAATGGAAGAAAAGGATTTTATACTATTATTTCATATTCTAAGTAGGAAAATAGGAAATTTTTTATTATTTTGGTTTGGCTCGTTAAGAGATATATTCTGACATATGAGTCATAGGATAGTTCAGGATTTCAATATTTTAAATAAGCATTAAACCGATCGAGTTTATTTTATGGATTTACCTAGATTTTTTTGTGACTTAAAAGAAAAAAAGAACTTATATCTTCGAAAGCCTTTGTAAATAAAGGGGCGTTGAAGGAGAAATCGTCCATAGATGATTGAACTACGATATGTCTTAAAAATAATATGAGGTTTTCGAAAATGGTTGAAATAATTGAACAGGAGAATCACTATGACTATAGCGCTTGGTAGAGTTACCAAAGATCAAAAAGATTTATTTGATATTATGGATGATTGGTTACGAAGGGACCGTTTCGTTTTTGTAGGGTGGTCCGGCCTATTGCTTTTTCCTTGTGCTTATTTTGCTTTAGGGGGTTGGTTTACAGGTACAACTTTTGTAACTTCATGGTATACTCATGGATTAGCTAGTTCCTATTTGGAAGGTTGCAATTTTTTAACTGCTGCAGTTTCTACTCCTGCAAATAGTCTAGCACATTCTTTGTTGTTATTATGGGGCCCTGAAGCACAAGGAGATTTTACCCGCTGGTGTCAATTAGGAGGTCTGTGGACTTTTGTTGCTCTACATGGTGCTTTCGCACTAATAGGTTTCATGTTACGTCAATTTGAAATTGCTCGATCTGTTCAATTGCGACCTTATAATGCAATCGCATTCTCTGGTCCAATCGCTGTTTTTGTTTCCGTATTCCTAATTTATCCACTTGGTCAATCTGGTTGGTTTTTTGCACCGAGTTTTGGCGTAGCAGCTATATTTCGATTCATCCTATTCTTTCAAGGATTTCATAATTGGACATTGAACCCATTTCATATGATGGGAGTTGCCGGAGTATTAGGTGCGGCTCTGCTATGCGCTATTCACGGTGCTACTGTGGAAAATACTATATTCGAAGATGGTGATGGTGCAAATACATTCCGTGCTTTTAACCCAACTCA